CAATCACTGAACTTGCTTATGCTCCCCTTTGATCGAGTGCTATTTCTTTAATATAAAAAAGATTGAGTAGGACAATTTTGAATTGGCTTCAATCTCGATTGCCTCGGCTTCTTAGGCACATGAGGAACCGACCTAACATCTTTTCAATCGAAATCCCAATCAAAGACAAGTTCTACCAAGGCCAGGATCTGAAAGAGAAGATTCACTTTCCGAAATTCCAAGTGACATGATTCCTTCAGAAGCTAAAGTTGAATGATCGAAGTCTCCTTTAGGTTCAGTCGAAGAGATCGAAGCGAAGTCATAAATTCAACCATTCGAATGGTCTCCCCTAAGACTGACCTCTTTTCCAAATGAACCGAACCTCGATACCACATTCATCAAAGAGATATGGCCATCCCTCTAGGTTGCATAACCCTTTAGATGGTTCTATTCGTGCTTGAAAAACGACCCCATCGGTCCGCTCCTTTTAATGGAAATTCTTAGCCGGGTTAAGACCCCAGATCATGAACTCTTGAAGACCCTTAGTTTCACTTGGTTGGTGCAGAGTTTCAGCCTTCCTTCCACCGAATATAAAAAACCTTAGAGCTGCCTAACCTGCTGACATCCCGGCGAAGAGAGTCATTATTTGTGTCACATCTTCGAATTCGAGAGAAGGCTCTCCTGTTATCTCTCAAATTATAGGCATTGAAGCGATCGAGCGAGAGAAAGAAAGAAAATGCACACGCCCCTCATTCGCCCTTTACTAATATAATAGAAGGTAAGGCAAAAGCGAGAGTGAAACTACGAGCTAAAAGCAGGCGTGCCCTATTAAAAGATAATATGATACCATCCCCCACCTTTGGCGCACTTGTTTGATGAGCTAAGCCTAAGCGCCCTATAAGTCAAAAGCTAGCCTTACAACTAAAAGCAAGGTCGAAATCAATCCCTCTTTTTCCTGTGCTTTACTAGTAGGGCTAATGAACGACCCTTTGATCTATGTCATTCCAAGTTCAGCCAGGTCTGATTAGTTGTTCAAAAATGAGTGGAGCGAAGGACCGCGGTCATACTTTTAAACGAGATGACCTGACACCTGGGGCGATTGATCGATTCCCCCGTTGACTCGAATTCTTCGTTCCCGAAGGATACCAGTACCAGACTAATAGAATCGTCGAGCACTATAATCCGACGGGCCGACCTAGTGATAGGAAGAGAAAGAGCAGATCGCAACTCGCAACTGGCGAGCGATCTATTGGCTCTCTGTTATAGGAACCCGAAAGGCGAATTCAGGCACAATCTAAGGATTGATAGATCGATTGGAGATTGATTGAGTGCCCTATTAGAGAAGGCCGATGGGTAGACCCAATATCTATCAGTACTCGCGATCTGGGGAGTACCCAGGGAACTCATAAGGCCTCTACATTGAGGGAAAACCTGCTCTACGTGAAAAAGGAGACGTGCACTTTTGCATAACCTCTGTTTTCCTTGGACATTGGAACAATCACAAATGTAGGAAGGAACTGGTTGATATAAGAAGATCTCTGACCATATGGTCTTAAGTTGAGTATAGTACTAAGCAATAGTCATATCCCACTAACTAAGATTTGGAACTTCTTATTCAAGCTGGAATATCTTAGCTTCATTTCCTCTGGAATAAAGATCATGGAGATAAGACCATACCTATTTAACCGATGCCATAAACATCAGACTGGTAGCAATTGTGGGCTCAATTGCATTGAGAAGCCATGACATGACCAGCTGATTTGTGGCACTCCAGTCAGCCATCTTGGTATCACTCATATTGGGGATCTCAGAGACAGAAGGACAGCGGGCTGATCCATGAAGCTCCATAAACGCTTTCCTCCAATGAACAAACAAAACGAGCGAGCCCAATGCAAAGAACTCAAGTGAGGAGATCTGGTTACCTTTTCTAATACGTAATACGAGGAGGCAATGCTATTATTCTTTTTAGCCAAAAGCCTATTCTTTATGGTGTGCCAGTTGCTGATCATAATCCCTAAAAATAGAGGTAAACGGGACGGAAAGTAAATCAGATAAGAAGATAAGGGGCGAGAGGTAGCGGTTCCGTGGTTTTTCGGGTAGAGGAGATCACTATGAAGAATAAAAGGCATCAGAAGAGGTTTTTATCCCTATAGGGAGCATCTGGGAACTCCTTTCTATCCTTGTCCCTTGCTGGCTAGAGCCATGGAGCTAAAGGCATATTCTTTTTTCGCTTATGACTTAGTCCTGACCAAGCAAGGCCTCTTTTAGATTGACTGTTGGCAGATCGAGATTGAAAGCCAGTAGCAACGAAGTGCTTTCACCTCTTGTAGTAGATCCGTCTAGTCGACGATCCTTATTTCTTGCTGTCTAGTCTCCCTTTCTTCGCTTGTGAAGAAGCTTGGCTAGTTCTTTTTTTCGGACATTCTGTTCATTCTTTTTTTCCTTTATAAGGTGAGCTTCAATGCCCCTAGTCAGGAGGCGAGCGCTAAAAGCGCGCTGAGTGGCCTTTTTCGTGCTTTTATTATCGCGAGTTTAGTTTGGAGGGGCCTGTGTTACTGTTTCTTTTATTTGCCTTAAACACCGCGCTATTGAGCGTATAGAGCTTTTTAGAGTTGGCCCGAACCTGCTCTTGCTCTTTGGGGTTCATAATTGTCTGTGGGGTGGATATGGAATTTTTCTTTAAGCTGGCGTATGTCCTTTAGTTCAAGAAGGTGGACACGGCATTGCTCTAGATGAGGATAGATGCGTATGGTATAGGAATCGGGAAGAGAAGATCAAAACCTTCCACTCCAGTTTTTAGGACCACATAGAAAGTATGCCCCGATTTCGTTTAGGACAGAATTTCTTGGTACCGTTCGTTTTGCGGTTAGTGTCAAGGGTTCCAAACCTTTTGTATAGCGCCTTTCTTTCTTTTCTCGTCTTTATGTTTTTTCCCCTTACGCGAGACGCTGCCGAGTCCTTCCACAAGACAGAGATTCATCATGGCAAGGGCATATCGACGTGCATGACCCATCTGCACTAAAGCGCTTAATGGTTACAGCTAGGTTCGCATTTGGCTTAAGTAGCCGAGTGGTCGCTTCCACTATAACGCTTGCCTACCTGAGAGATAGCGGTATTCGGTTTTCTGTAGTGATCGCTGTCACCATACTCGCCTAGCTAATCCGATATTGGCATCTAGGAGTAGTGCTGCAAGCCCTCTCTCACGGAAGACCTCCTAATTCGTTTTACACGATCATAAGAAGGTGACGATGAAAGAGGCCCACGAGCCCCGCCGTATCAAGGCGTACATCCGTGTGATTGAGACTCTACGAAACGGTACGATACCGCTGAAAGCAGAAACCGTAACTAGCACAATTCCTTGCTTCTTAATAAGGCTAAAAGCTAAAAAAAGGGTAATGTAGAAATGATTGAAAAAAGGACTAACCCCCCTTTTCGGAATCCACTCGAACGGAAGCTTGGTAAACTTTTGTTAAGTTAAAGCTAAAACAAGATATAGAATAGAATCTCACGGTTCTAGAACAGCAGCGGCTTACCAGCTGCTGAAAGCGGTTCCGGGTCACCACTCGGGCAACTGACTGATCAGGGTCTGTCTCTCCAATGAATGGTTCTGCTCCTGTATTTTTCCCTAGCTATTGTTGCTTATACTCGGGTCGATCGGCCATAACCACTTCCAGCAGGAATCGCTACAACCGACGTTCTTTAATTCGGTAATCTAATGGAGGGGGAATGGTCGCCGGTGGGTCATTCGCTAGATCGAGATCGTAATCAACCGCATTGCACGAACTGCATCATAGATAGAGATCGAGGTACCAATCGACTGCATCTCTTTCCGGCTATTCAATAAAGTAGATGAGGGGAGTCCACTCCATACGCATCCACCCCGGGAGAAGGGTTTTGATCAACCAACCACGCCCATTATATATACCCCTATAGATCCACCAATAGTGGGCATGGAGGATGGGGAAAGAAGATCAGACTCGGTTGACTTACTCACTGCCGGCGAATTCCAGAGATCGCATTATTAACTAGACAGGCATGCATGGAAAAGAGGATTAAGTTGACGGATAGTTTCTAAAATGCTCTACTTCTAGGCGGAAAGACATCGCGAGTCACGGGCGAGGAACCATTCTCCTCACCGGATATTTAGTCAGTTAGGTTTCACCCGAGTGACGGGATGGCACCCAATAGAGAAGGGGACCTCTAGTTAGGCAAGCACTGATGAGGGGAGCGTGTGGGTTAGTCCTTTCTGGTTCCCGCGAAACTAAGGTAACCACCGCAAAGGAGTCCACTGTGACAGCCACCTTCCTATGGCCCTCCATCCATGCTATCATCAAGCCATGGTACAGGGACCATAATTCAGCAGCTGTAACTGAGCATATTCCGAGGTTTAGGCCAAAGAAATGCTGGTGAAGGTTGTGAGGGATGAGTTGCTCCCACACTGGCCTTGCCATAAGGCAGTCCCTTAGAATGTGTAGGCAGTTTTCCACTGGGAATCCACAGCTTTTGCACGAGCAATCAGTGGTTAAGTGCCTGGTAAGACGCATTTTATTTGTTAACAATCTGTCTTGTCTGGCTAGCCAAAAGAAGTGCTTTAGTTTAGGCGGGATCTTACCCTTCAAGAGACTCGCCCACTCCACAACAGGCTTCTTCCTCCAAGAGATCATATGCAGCTTTTGAATGGAAATTTGCCATTATTGGACCCTTTCCAGCTCATAGTATCTGGGCAGCTGTCCTCTGTGGATATATGGATGGAACGTATACATTTGATCACATCTTCAGGTAACCAATGAGAGAAGCTTTCCTAGTTCCAACTGCCTCTTCCATCTGTGTAGTCCCAGATTTGAGAGTCCATTTCCTCAGCTGGTATAGTGCCCAAAGCGCAGGCTAACAACGGTTGGTCCCCTATCCATAGATCTTTCCAGAACTTTCTTGTTTTCCCATCTCCCACAATCCACTTAGTTCCTTTCTTCAGCAACTCTTGACCCCTGAGAACGCTCCTCCATGTATATGAAGAGTTAGAAGTGGCCTTGCATTCCAGCAAACTGGAATTCTGTGGATACTTTCCTTTTAGCACTGCTGCCCATAATGAGTCTGGTTCAGAGAGGATTTTCTTTCCCATACGTGCCATTGAGGCAGTGTTGACCTTGCTCATGCTCCTTAGGCCTAGGCCCCCTTCCCTTTTTTGCTTTACACACCTTATCCCAAGCCACTAAATGTTTCCTCTTTTTCTTATCCTTGTTCCCCCACCCACACAAATCTTCAGTTCCTCCTATCTATTTCCTGGTTTATGGCTTACGGAATACGCGTTGTTTGCATGGTGTATACAGGTATAGCAGAGGTTACAGACTGAACCAGCAATGTTCTTCCAGCCATAGACAACTGCTCCGCCTTCCATCCAGCCAACCTATCTTGCACTTTTTAGAGTATGTGGTAGTAAGTCGTTTTAGAGACCCTCTTGTGTATGAGGGGTACTCCCAGGTACTTGCCTAGGTCTGCAGTGAGAGGAATTTGACATCTAGCACTGATCTCCCGAGCTGTAAGCTTGTGGAAGTTGGGTGAAACAAACAATTTTTCTAAACATAATACAAACAGGTAGGGGACAAAGGATCCCCCTGTCTTAGGCCCCTGCCAGGTGTGAAAGATTCCGTAGTTTCCCCATTCCATAGAACTGAAAGCCTTGTGGTAGTGATACATTCCATTATCAAGGAAATCCAATTCTGAGGTAGGCCAATTTCCTTAGCAGTTTGATTATCCATTTCGGGTTGTGATCGCATTTCCGTGACAGCTCACGCTCCTACTCCTCCTCCTTATATTAGATAAATAGAATAGAAAGCAACAATCTAAAGCATTGGTACCGCCCATTGGAATGCCTCTTTCTCACAGGCCGGATTGAGGAGTCTTTCATAAGTTGACTCCCGTCCCTAAACAAAGCACCAGTAAGCCTTTGCTCCCCTAATAGATTGACATTTCGAAATGACAAAGTTTCGAAAGACCGTCCATGTCTATTAACATCAAGGTGCGCTACCGTGTCCTTATGACGCATGGCCTATCTTATGATATAGAAAGCCAAAACCCGAACCTTCACTCCGATCGCCCTCACTGCCCTTGGTCTCATTGAAGACGCTCCTTCGTGTCCGCCCTTCTCTTTTGTTTTGGCATCCTCAGCAATAGGAGAAATCTCAGTAGAAGGAATATCTTCTTTCCCACTATGCGAATCATCCTGTAACACCTTGTCCTGGTTTGTGTCGATATGACCTTGAGCTTCTGCTGAATTGCTAGTCTGAGAATCTTTCCCTGCCTCTTGCTGTTCCTTTCTCTGAAAAAAAAGAAGTTGGCCATAGTGCTCATAGCTATATGCTTCAAACCTTTACTTTACATTTAAATGTCAATCTTTGCCAGTTCAAGGAACCCCTAAACACCTAGCCAATACATAAGCTTTTCTTTTTTATTAAGGGCTGCTACCATTGAAGTTAGCCCTCGTGAGTCAGATGCTGCTGACATGCAAACCCACCTTTAATCCTCGGGGCGAACCCAGATAAAAATCCCAAATCCTGTTCTTGACAAATCGCCTTCGGTTGACCTCGGAACATCTTTCGATTTAGCAATACAAAGCTAAAGCTTTCCTTATGCCAACAAAAGGTTGAGAAGCATAAGAACCTAAGCTTTATTAAGGATTGAGGGAAGCCCCACGTAGGTTCTTCTTTTTTCCTTGGCAGGTTTTCGAAAGAAGGAATGGAATTGGTGACTTCTTACTCGCCCAGACTGGCTTTTCTTACGAAATGGATTAGTGCCGCACTTTGAGACCTTAACTTCCCGGTACGGAAATAGCTGTCCCATAAAGCTAGGCATGAAAAATCCGTCTTAATCCGTATCTATCGTATCGTTTCGACGAAGAAAGTGGAAAGCGGTAGGGCAAGTGAGACATTCTATTTCAGGCTTAAGGTAAAGGGCATAAGAGAAAGTTCGTTCTTGTTTCCGGGTTCCGAGTAGAAAAAGTCAGTGAGGCAATACCTTCCGGTAGCTTATACTGGATTCAGATCTGTGAAGAAGCATACTTGTCCGGAGAGGAAGCTAGCTAACAATACATATAAGGAAAAGGAATGGATGCCTGGTTATGTCAAACGAGACTCAATCTCTTTCCTTGCCTCCCCTTAGTCTTAATCCGCTTTTAGGAAGTGAAGTGGATAGAAAGGCAAAGTAAAAGACTCGGTTTAGAACCTATCCGCTGTTTTAGCCCGCTGCTAGAGTAAGCGCTCGTCCTTTCTTCCGTCATGCTTTTAATATCCCTGTACCGTCGATTGCTATTACATTACTGGATTACTATAAAGTTATTCAAAAGGAATTTTGAGAAGTCTGCTTTGCAGCTTTAGATGGACAAGAATCCCCTGCTGTTAGCAACAGAGCCTATAGAAGATTTCTTTCTTATGTCCTTAGCTTTCTATTGAGGAAGATGTGCTTTTAAGAAGAATCGGCAAGATCCCCTCTTCTTTGTTCTTGCTACTTTGGTCTCCCTTGCTTTGTAGAATAGATTGGGCATTACCGCTCTTTTATAGGACTAGTAGGATCATGCTTTTCCTCTTTGCTAAACGCAGATCTTGGACAATTAGATTGGCCATAAAAGAAAGGTCTCTATGGTCCTGAGTACTAAGTGAAAAGAGCGAGGAGTGAATGAAGTAGGAGTCTTTCTTGCTTCCATCTTTTCTCGGCAACAGCTTGATTTATCAAATGACCCAACTTCTCCCCGGCACGGGAAAGAGGGAAGGAGGAGATGGCAAGACTAGCACTAGCTGCGGTAATGCCAAATCCAAGACCTGGAAAAACCTCCAACAGATGAAATGGGACGTGGTTACCTCATATAGAGAGGAATCCGAAGGGATCCGCGGACGGATTCATCTATACCCAGTGGCTGGCAGAACTATCGGTGCTCTGCTCGTAGCGTACTACAATGAATGGCTAGTTCGTTTGGCAGGGCTTGCTAATTCCTCGAATGAGTTCCAGGCTTGTTGACTCGGAATTTGAAGATTCCTGTGACCTGGCCTTTCTCAATACCAGGAAGCATCCAACATCACAGGCATACAAATGAAAAGAAGGTTCAACCATTGACGGAAGGAAGATTCATAGCTAGTTATCTTCCCCTCCCTATTTGTTGGTGTTTGTCCTCTAAGCGAACCAGGCAAGGAAGATATCGAGTAGGCTAGTACCAATTCCTCCACATCAGCAGCAAAATAGGCATCTGAATCTTAAGTAGGAAATTCCTTCATCTCAGATTAGGTGGGTAATATAAAATAATGTATTTCCATTTCCAGGTAAGATTTCGCGGAGAACGTTGCTGATTGTGATTTGGTTGACCTCCCACTCTATGGCGCTTCTTTCACTTGGTCTAACATGAGGAAATGGAAATCCGATGCAGACTGGATCTTTTCCTAATCTACTCGGATTGGGAAGACCTTCTGCAGGACACTATTCAAAAAAGCGGGGACCACATTCGCTTCCGATCATGACCTCATTCTTCTTTTCTATTTCGAACAACTTCCCTCCACGGTATCCTTCTCTTTCGAACTGATGTGGTTGTCCCTATCGAAATCTAGAACTCAAAGTTGTGAAGCAAAAGAATGCAACATTCTATTGACTTGATATAATCTATTTCTCTATTATTAATACATCCTCAAAAGAGGAAAAGCTCCCTAACCTTAATAATACAAGAAGGGCTAAAGTAAGACCCTTAAGACAAATTCGATTTCTATTGTTATTTTTTTTATTATTATACTGAAGAATCAAATAATCACTTCTACATGTTACCCTTCAAACTGGAGAATGGATATCGATCATTCCCTGTTTGCGAGTGAGAAGAAAAAGGATGGCTTTTAACAATCCTTTCGTGAAGAGATCGGCAATTGATCTTCACTTCTAATGGTTGGTGTTCTGATGATTTCGGCAATCACCTTTTCCCCGAGAAAATGCCCTAAGTAAGGCGACTTCTACATGCTTTTTTCTCTCATAGAAGACCTACTTGGAGGCTATGTGGATAGCATTCTGATTCTCACAGAACATGTCCATGGGGTTCTGTGACCGAAATACCAACTCTTCAGTCCACATTTTTATATAAGAAATGACTTCGTTCTTCCTCCAAGAGAAGCGGGATATCGACTGGTGACAACCTATTGGTGAAATTCCTATTTCACGCCCTATTCTTGCAAAGAAAGAACTTAGACTACTACTGCTACTAGCACGTCAAAGGGTCCGAGCGGAGCTAAGCAACTATGTGAAGGGTTTAATGGCCGTAAAGGGCGAACGATACAACAAGTGCTGTTCTTACTCTTTCCCCTTTCGGGGTTGGAATGGTATAAATAAGGTTATGCTGGGGGGTTGGGGGTTGTATAGGGTACGGTGATTTCAGTGATAAAAAAGCCTTCCCGCCCGCTAACCGTACCACTAGCCTTTACACAGCTGATTAGCCTCTTGGCTGGGCACTTTTACTTTTAGGTTCCGTCAGGGGAAAGGACTTTGTTTCCTCACCTTTGATCATGGCTTGAAGGCGTGGGGGACATACCTCAAAGAACCATACGTTGTATCAAATCCTTCCCAATGCATATCGGAACGTGGGGGATGGATACTTATCATTTTGAACATCTTTCATGCTCTATCCCGGGAACACAAGCCACTTTCTTTCCCAACATGTCTTGGTCCAACCCCCTTTTTTATATCTTTTCGTAACGAGAATGAATATATATTGGTACGAAGCGAGAGTACTTAGCTTAGAGCCCTGAGCTCCTCGGATCGGAAGAACACCAAACTGCGAAAGGAGAAGACCTCTTCGGAACCCATACCCTAAGTCGATTATTTTATTTAGAATATATGTCAGAATGAGACGCTGACACTTGGTTGCTATTGCTAGCATGAACATGCGGTAGACTTCTCGGAAGTGCCAGTAAGGCGGCTATGGCTGCATTTGCCAAATCCGAGGGCTTTAGTGAGGGGTGCCCCATGGTCTACAGCATATGATGCGGGTTATTGCCCATGCCTTTTTGTTTATAGAGATCGACTAGACAAGTCATCAGTTATCACCTCTTTATTCCCTCCCTTGTTTGACTATCTGAGAAAAGCACTGGTACTGTCTACTCTACTGCTGAAGGAAGATAATTCATTGATCAGGTGGGCACCAATGTTGTCTATAGTTCAAGTGTCAACCCCATTCGTTAGAACAACAAACAGCTTCCATTGAGTCTCTGAAGCTATCCTCACTCAATGCAATGCGAAGAACCCTCCGACCAATGCTTTCCCGGAGCGAGCCCTACCCGGAGCAGACAACTCTTGACTGGCAACGGAATTCGTGGCACTCGCTTTCCTGGGCCTTCGATCTTTTGTGAGAGAAGGCTGTTAGTACGGGATAGAAGGGGGAGATGCAGTGGGAGTCACCAACCAGTAAGTCAACCACCGATCTATCTCAATGCCATCGGCAAGCAGCTACCTCGGGGGAGGGGATTGCCTAAGAGGCTGCTTGTTGTTTTTTGGAGAAAGGGGGCTCGGTCCAAATAAATCGATCGAGAATATCTATCAGAATATGACGAATATTGTCTGGCAGGCACATACATTATTGGTGAACCGCGTCCCTCAACTGCCATAGGTTGGTCGTATACCTCCGAAACAACCTCCAACACCACACAGGAGGAAAAGGTTCAGGTTGGTTGTTCAAACCTCCCTCTGAAGAAAGAGTTACTAATCTCAATACGATGAGTTATATGCCACCTTCTTAGTTCTAGCTTCTGCGTATGTATAAAACTTCTTCCTTTTATGCCTCTGTTTATGCTTCAGTTGATGAATCGGCTTTTGATGCAGCAGATGGGGATGCACCAGATTCTTATCCTCTTTCTTCGGCTGCTTCAGTGAATGCACCAACGCATAAGTAAGAAGAGAGATAAGGGTTGTTAGGGGACAGGCTCACCCTTCTGTAGGGTTCCATGCTTAAGGTCAGGTAGCGGAAGCAAGGTCAATAAGGACCACAACAAGCCTCTCGGCGAGACGGGGAGTTTGAAGACACTAATAGAATACCGGGTGGAGAAGAAGAAACGAAACTCCACCAATTTATTATACAAATAGAGGAGGCAAAAAGAATGGGAATCATAAACAGTAAGTGACGATTCTAACTCATCCTGAACCTAGCTGGCGTCAGATTATTACTCGAAAACGGCGAGGCGGCACTAACAGTTCAGTTCAAATCGGGTGGAAGAGAGCGGTTTAGTGGCTTTGGGGAGTCCATTGCATCAAGAGTATAGAGATTGATTGGGCCCAAGGACCCTTTTAGCAAACCAGGAATATAGTGAACAAAGAGGTATCTAAGTTGCTCCTTTCTTCAGGCTTGGCGAAGGTGTCTGATCTACTAGCTCTCCTCCAACCAATCCGGAGACTACAAGACCTTCACCTCAATCTCCACCGGTTCCCACTGAAAGCAGAGCATTACCTAAGGTAGATCATTTATCCCTCCTTCCAGTTTGCCATAAACCTTCTTGGCTAACTGTTGACATCATCTTCAATCTCAGATGTCAACAAGGTGGAGAAGTGAAAAGATTAGCCGCGGAAAGGCCTGCAATCCTAACAATCTGCCCAGAGTAGGGTTGGTTGTAGGATATCCAGTCCTACCTTTACATTCAAGTCGGATAACAGGAAAGGAAGGGAATGAGCCGAGGCCAGGAACTCCAATACCTGAAATCCAAACTACCACAGGGAATGAAAAGAGTCGATTAAACACCAATTCCATTTAGGATAGGAAAGGAGAATCATTGATGACTCTTCTTTAAGCTTAAGTGGATCCGCCTTGTCAACCCCAAAACCTAAACGATGCATCTTTGACTTGAATTAGACTCCTAAGGAAAAATCCTTCTCTTCTTATGTACCCCCTCCTCCCTTGGGTGTAGAGGAGAGTCAAGCTGTGCTCAGACAAAGGGACTAGGAAGATAGGCTCTTGGTTATTGAGCGGAGGATTAGTCAACTCCAACCAGCGAAAGGGAAAAAAAGAACTACTCCAGCTTCATAGCGATCGGCCCCATCCGGATAAAGAAAACCCAAAGCCATACTCCGGCGGCACACCATCAAAATACAATTCCCCTCTCTCTCTGATTCATCATCCATACCCATTTTCCTTAGACTCCACTGGGCAGTTCGCCAGCTGGTCAGCTATGACTTGTCCATGATGGAGTATATAAATGTGACATAAGTAATCTAATCTCGAACTCTGACAACATCAACAAGCACTTCGCCATCCTATTGGATAATAGGGGCTTCTCGTCTCGAACAGGTACTTCAGCGGATTCATGCTTAAGATTGGGTGAGCCAGCCTCAACTTCTGCCTTACCCAAACCAGAGCAGCACAAGTCTTCTCTAATGCAGTGTAGTTGAGCTCGCATGCGGTGAATTTCTTAGTGACGAAGGGCTTTTGTATTACGGTTTTTCCTCTTGCCCTGGTTTTTGAATAGGCAATTCTGATCTCATTCTAACTCATTTTCAGAGGACATAGTGAGTAGGAAAAAACTCGCTTTCTTAGAAGCTGATTACAGAACCCTTCTATCAAACTCACTTTGCATCTTGGATGAAAGGGCCCCGTGCATGGTGCCAGCGGTCAGCATCCAACAGAGCTTGAGTCTTCTATTAGTAGCAGGGTCGTCCAAAGCAAGGCATAAAAAAAGGCTACGCTGATGACGATGCTATCATAAGAGAGAGGGAAAATTTCAAAAAATATGAAACAGCACTCACTCTTCTCTTAATTGAATATCCCCTTTCTGCCTTCAAGGCTTTGACAACCATTCTGAGGAAGACTTTCCCAGCAACAGAAGAAAAGATTGCGAGGTACTTCGATAGCATCAAAAGGGTACCCTCCAGCTTTGTCATCTAGCTCGGGCAGTTCCAATCGAAAGACGAAGTCTTCAAGACTCTGACTCTTTTTGACCACAGGTAGGCGAGAAAACATGGTAGGCGGATCTCTATATGATATGCATGTACTTATTATCCTATCGGCAAAGAAGTACATACATCGAAGAAAGCCGGCTTGAAAAGCCAAAACCTTTCCGCTCCTTTCCTACAGTCGAGCTGAGCTCATGCAACAAGGGTAATGAAGGAAGTCCTCTTAAGTCAGTGAAGTGAACCACGGGGTGGTGCACGAACGATCTCTTCCTCACCCCTCTATACTATTAGATTGCGTCCGACCACCCGATCGATGAAGACTCGAACCTAACCACCCCGCTTTTGGAGATGACGGAGACTTTACTCGACGTCTTGACCCATCCATAGTCTGCTAATCTAATCCCAACGTCTTTGATCCTGACACGCTTGGATAGGACTATATCTCTGTCTTTTGTTTGTTACACAACACTGAATGTACAGTTCTTTTGTTCTTCTGGCTATGGTTCTTTCTATTCTTATTTCTTACTTTTTGATTTATGGCCTGGCTTTTTTCAACCTCTTCTTCAGGTTGAGTATCTGAATACGAGCCTTGTTCAACTGTGCCCACGGACCCGTAAGCCCTCGAGGCAAGGCGAAAAGGAAGAGATGCTCTGGCTTTCTTTGGTTCCTTCTCTGGTTCGGGTGCAGGTTCAACTCCACTGAAACCAACACTTACAGCTCTTCCTTCCTTCACTTACAGGTTTACCTAGAAGTCATGATCCCGTCCCTTCAACTATCAGTCCATTGACTAAGAAGGGGGCCTGGAACAAAAACTTCACGGAAAGGAAAAGTCAACTTTCCCTTAAGCCGAAAGCGGCTAGAGCAACATCGACTGAATACCAGTACTGCCTTGCCCAAAGCTACCAAAGAAACTGGAACCCTTGAAAGAGAGACGTAGGCCCGAAAGCAAGAGAGAGAAGGTTTCGTTTACCACTGGAACTGGAGTAGCGGAACTAGCACGACGAACAATGCTCGGCACTCTGTCAAGTGAGCCCCTCTCATTCTCTATAAGCCCTATAGTTGCCCTGTATAAGCCATTCGTAGCTCAATACCCTTTCACTGCCTTCTCACGCTAATGAAAGCCCTTACAGAACAACTACTGCGAGAGCCTTTCCTTCCCCTATACGGAAAGAGACTCTATTGGGTCAAAGTAACTTTCCAGAAGAGGCAAGGAGTAGTAAGAGGAAGAAAGAAGAGACCAAGTCGTTTACTTCATATTTGTGACTCTTGCCAACAATTGGTTCTTTAACTGGCACTTGACTCGAACCGCTTGCCATATCTAAACTAGCTACTGGCAAAGAGGGAATTGATTCAAGATCCCCTTGCGCCCTACAACCCGAAAGTGACTCTCTATCAAAGCACCAGCGGGGGGCTAAGCGCAAGGAGTCTTAGAGTCTCGATACTGGCTAACGGAAAAAGAACGGCAAAGAAGTAGTTGTTCTACAACCCCCGGAACTGTACGCATCGCTTTTCGAAACAAGAAGTGGTTTGTTTTCTCTAAGTCGCTCTGCGAAAACGGTTTGCTGTCTACGAGCGCCTGTCTGCCTTCACGAACGTAGAGTAACTCACTAGCCCTAAACCGTAACTGAAACACTCTCTTTTCCACCCAAAGCCGCCATCCAGATTCAGAAGCGGAAGCGGAAAGAGTTTACTGAAGAGGCTTTCATCTATGGCCTCCCAGAAAGAGGGAATCAAAAATGAAACGAGTAAGGCCTTGAATTTGAATAACAACGGCTAAAGTTCAAAGCCTACCGCTTTTACCTTGTTCTCTACCCGGACCTAATCCAAGCACTGAATCGAACAAGTTGGTTAGGTTTCGCTTTCATAACTAATAAGGCGTAAAAGAAAGGAAACTTAGCTTACCAAGAGTTCCGGAACTAGAGAGATAAGAGATAGGATTTGTTCTCCATACGAGGGAAAGTACTTTTCGTCTATCTGATCTCCTTGACCTGAGTCCCCCATATCGCTAAATTGGTTTTCGCTCCTTACGTCGTGAAGGCATAAGCCTTTAGTTTAGTGTTCTATTTCTACCTGCGTATTGAGGTAAATTTCACCATTTTCCGTTGCTAACTAAATGATGACGTACCCGTTCCCAAGTCTAGACCTCGAGCTCTGAGGCTTTAAGGGATATGGCAGGTTTGGAACCCTAACGCAGACCAGGAGGGGAACTATATCCTTAATCCGGGTCAGACTATCACACACGAGACTCGCCTAGGCTCTCATCGAGACCAACTCACTTCTCTCTCCTTAACATCTGGTACCATTGCTCCGCCACTCTGCCTGTCTTCTTGTGGCCGGGTCGGGTCATTCTTCACTCCTGTTACAAGGGAGACCTCTCTTCGCATACCGACCCTCCAGTTAGTTCCACTTCTGGGGCGAAGCTGAGAACTCGGGAAAGGGCCTGCGGTGATTATTAACATGCTTTTCCAGCCCATATCTTCCCACCTCCGGTCACATGAGCTTTCGAGAGCCCGTCCGGATCTAAACGATTTTTTATGTATGTCTCATGTCTTTCAGCTCAGCGGGATCCAGAGAAAGACAAACCTACCTACCAGTTTGAATGTTTAAGCGGATCACCACTCTTCGAGGAATAGTCTCGGTTAGGCGGGTTAGGGGGGCTGAGGACAGGAAGAAGGATTTTTTCCCAGGTCTTGAAGTAAGGTGTGTGTTTGGAAACGGGACATCGTTCTTTCGAGTCCGGAGATTCGACGCACAAGCTCATTTCATTGAGCCAGGAGAACAAGAGGTTTGTTGAGGACTCAGTGCCTTGTTCTTTCTTTGTTCCAGTTTCAGCTTGATAGCTTAGGATGAGAAATCTTTGTTGCCCCCTACTGCTAACTAGTACTCAGAAGACAATATCGCAGGATCCGCCTAACCTCTCTTTTGAAGACGCTAGGCCTTTTCCTCTAGGAGCTGTACTAACACCGGTGATCTCGATCATTATTATACGAAATTTCGCATCCGATTCCTCGCTATTTGTTTGCGGGATATCGGGGGGAGCGGAGCTTTCCTTTGTTTTTTTTTTGATTGAAATGAGCTTGGATCGCCTATACTATAACAAGTTCTATTCTCCATTTCGTGGCTATCGGACCAGAAGTCTTTCAAGCTATCAAAGAAGTAGTGTCGTAGCAGAACCCCGAGAATCTATTATCCCCTCACTCACACTGTTGAGTTCTCAAAGTGGATCCCAGAAAGACTGACCCATCCCAAGTCAAACTTTGTTCACTCTCTCCAACCCTTGCTTTCTTTATAGTACTTACCTGACTGAAGGAAGTCCTCCCGGTAATATCTTGCCGGAGATTGGACTCTTTCATAAGTTTACTTATGGCCTTCTTCTTCAATATTGATAGATCTGCTTCCCCCGCCTAATAACTATAGGTTGCTTTGCTCGCATCGCAGTAGTAACCAGCTTCGCTTCTCAGAAAGGGGATATAATTTATTAATTGCTTTACTTTTACTTTACTCAACCAAGCAGCCCTTTCCCTACGGAAAACAGATGTATCCGGACTCCCCTACAGCTCGGGAATACCCGAAGTCAGTCTGCTGTGTTCTAATTGCTTCCCTGGAAGATGCCAAGATGAGATTTAATATATATTTATTTCATATTCGCTGGTGCTTTCTAATAGATCTTCCCCTAAGGCTGGCTTGCTGGTTTCCTTGTAGCCGGCTACTTCGCCTTGGATTTCTTCTACTGCTAAAAGCTCTGCTCCTTGAGCGCCTTCCTCAAGTCCGCAGCATAGTTTAGACTTGTTAATTAACAGTTTAGAATGCTCTTTGTTATTTGTTATAAGGCTCTTCGGTCTTGGCTGGCAAAAGTTTTTGACTGCATCTCTGTTCGCTTGAAAGTAAATCCTTACGCCCACGTCCTGCAGTTATTCGTGACGTGGAAGTTGTTTCGAAAGAGAAGATGGAGTAGTGGAGTCGGTATAAGGAGAGAGATGCCTTTGTTAGGTAATGGAATTGTGTTCTAAGTAAGTTAAGTAGGTGCTCCCTTATTCTAACTGAATAGGCAAGGCCTCAGGCTCAACAGAATGAAATGAATGTTCGGTAGGATCCACTTCGAAGAGTAGAGTACTTTATCTAATTCGCGGGTGAAGGCGAATATGGAATCTGATTCCCTTGTTATCAGTCTCAGTTAGTGAAAAAGGAAGGCTCCTGCGAAACCTCACAGAAGGAATGCCCTGAATAGGAATAGGCGGTAGGAGAACCCCCCTTTGGAATAGCAAGGTTCCTCACCTCAACACTCAATTGATCGTATCCGGCAACGTTCTAAAGGAACTTTTTTTTTAACTTTCAATGTTCAGATCCCGGCCTGTAAGTGTGCGCTTTCTAGTGTGGTCTCCGTCCTCTTAATCTGTTTAAGTCATTTTCTATACTAGTTTTAACTAGTATGTCGTCTAGTCTAGTTGAGTAAGGTAAGTTTACTTATTTCTTCTCATTAGCTGTTAGTAACGTAGCTAACTTCCGTAATTCCAGTAGTTTGATATGATAGGAAAGCAACGAAACAACCGGGAAGCTTGGTTGCCCGGGAAATTAATCCATCATCCAAAGGAATGGTAATAAATGAGATCAAGGAGAGCTCCACTTAGAAGGCGTAGGGCTCCAGATCAAGTCTACTTTAAAAGATAGGAATAGGGCTTCGGCAGCTTTAGGATAAACTGGGAGAGTAAGTTGCCCACGTTAGCAGTCTCCGTGAAGTGAGATTCATTTGTCTCAGGCCAAAGAAGCGAGCACTCAAAACCATTGAACTTTGATTAGTTTTCCTGCGGACAAGGCACCACTATAATATCAGAAGTTCAGGCTTGTTCTTTCGTTCAGTGAGCCTCCGCTCTAAGGGAAGAAGTTTACTACTTGTCCAATGTAGGTGTAGGTCCGTGAACCTGCAAAGATGGATAGGTACTCACTCGCCAGCAGCGGATGTGAACATTCCAAGCTCTCGAGGAAGAGGAGGTTAACGGGAAATGCGAAAAAAGAGTAGAGTTCGGGCAACTGTACTTTACTTTCATATATTTCTTCTTTTTGTGGAGCTCTGTCCATTGATCAATTTCGGCTAGGTGAAATGGTATTTGATCACGACCTTTCATTTGATTTAAGAGTTCTAGTTTCATTTATTAGTCCAGTTGGGAGTGCTGAATTTGAATTATAAGCTCAGAGGAAGACTTTCTGTCCACGCGGGCAAGTTTTTGGAGGTACTTTCTTGTTATAGTCTTCTGCAGCGGAAAAGATCCCAACAATGCTTATTCAACTAATCTTTTATTTGAAGTTCAGGACCATCAAGACCGTCTATTTCAACAAGACCAAGAACAGCAGATAGGCAAACAACGGATATGGCTAAAGCACCGGTAAGACCAAGAGCGGAAAGGAAGAAAGCTTCTATGCCAAGAGCAGATAGGATAAGAGCTGCTACGGTGGGGGAACCTCACCCAGTCAATCCTAGGAGTAAGCCCTTTTACTAAGAAGTAGAAGTTCACATGCCCAGCAACGGATCTCAAACAAACCGTGGCTGACAACGGGGTCTCTTTCCAAGAAATAAAGTATGGCTACACTTCCGTAGGAAGTAAGAACTGGTGGAAGTGGGCGAACTACTTCTCCAGAAGGGGCCTACCCTAAGAAAAAATAATATGTGATTCAATCTAAACCTGGATCCACCTAGTTTTCTCGGGACGCTGCATAAGGGCTCAACAATTCGCCGCCTGCTACTCAACATATTCGTTTTCCACTACTCGGGACAGAGCTTTTCAGCATTAGAGAATTGATACCGCTTACCGAAGGTCCCTATCTTGGTCCATGGTGAGCAACTTCGGGTCCGTCCATAGCACTTCCATCCATCCCTCTAACGATCGGCATCCGAATCGGCCTGTCCGTTCAGTCCACATCCTCTTTGTCTTATGAATTCTCTCTCTGCCTTCCAGGTCTAGGTACAGATCCGCATGTCCATAAATCAGGCAATCGGTAACAGTAAGATAACGAGGGGGCTGTCGCACGCTTCAAACCGCATTAAGAAATAGTTAGTTAGTCGCATTTGGTGACATTTCATCTAAAGATCCTCTCCAACTCAGTCGAGTGTCTAAAGACCCTCTCCCCTAGCTTAGGAGGATCGAGCTACTTTCTAGTATAGGGATTTCAAGATTAAGAATACTAAGAATAGGACGAGCTGAGGCTTCCACGACTCCAACGAACGCCGGGTCCAGGTCTCTTACCGTAGTAAGTCTGTAATTCCGAGCCACCTATCCAGTATGTGAGTGAGTCCGCCCTACGGAGCCCCTTTGTTCAATGGCAGCCTACTTGAGTAGTGCGTTGGATCTATGCTTGGGCAGCTTAATCGAGACTTCACATACGTAGATTGCCATGTCTGTATCCGATAGAACAGGAAAGCCAAGCAAGAAAGAGGAAGAAGAAGAGGTAGTTTCAATCAGAAAGTAGAAAGCCAAAAGAACATCTATTCCAAAAGGAATTTCAAAGGAGGGTAATAATCCGACTGGCAAGCAGAAGAGCCAGAGGAAGAACCACTTTACTTATAGCAACTAGGAACATCTCCACCTTTCACCGCAGGTTATGAAATAGTTTAAGGGGTTAGCTGCAGTTTCTCCTAGCTTCCTAGTTCTAAAGTCAGCTACGACAGGTAATAGAGAGATGGTCTTGTTAGAAGGCTAGTAATCCCTCCCGGGATCTTCTCCGCTTCTCTTCTTCCTTCCATTAGCTCAAAAGCAAGAGAGAGAGCTTCAGCCCTCTTGGTTGTGCCCTATAATAAATTTCCCACAAAAAAGAAAGGAGAATCTTTCCTGTTTCAGACTGACGGCTGAGATTTGAACTGACAACGGAAGTTGCTAACAAACCGACTTCGACTTCGCTTTCTTACCTTGCCCACCAAAAGATCTCATTCCGGTTCAGGACTGACCTAACCCGATCCCCCATTTTTCCTTTACCGAGAGTACAATGAATGACCCATCTATCGTGCTATCGTTCTAAAATCCCTTTCTTGGCGCACTCAACTACGTCGAGCCTCCATTCTTTTCTGCGCTGCGCTTAGATCACTGCCTTAACTTAAAATATTTGGTGGTTAGTACCGATTGATTAGAAGTCAAGGAAGGCTCCGTTGCGCCTATGTAGCTTCGCTTCCTCAAGTGAGCGACTTACTATGTAAGTGGATCCCTGTGGGTTCGCAGCTATCATACCCATCTATGTGAACTACGGGCTCAGTCTGAAATCGATCGGGTGGTCGGACGCAATCTAATAGTATAGAGGGGTGAGAAAAGAAAAGTTTCTGTCATCTGGCTCCTTCCACGCAAGACGACTAGGATCAAATGGTTTACAATAATGCTAAGAAAGAAGAAGATCGATACCATTCTTTTTGAGACAAAAGGCTTGACTTCTATCGGGTCAGCGTCGAGGCGTGAAGTCTGACGGATCGGATGCAATTCTGAAGCTGGTACATGCTGCACTGGTCCATGTTTCTGGCATCCTTTAGTCTATTTTATGAAATCGGACAAGATGGTTGGCCAGTAATGGCCATGCCCTCTGATCAGCCAACTCATTTTATGCCCTGCTTGATATGATCCACATACTATACTCCATCATGGACTTGAAAGAGAATTTTTTCGGCTTCTTGCTCTTGCTCAGGTAGTATATGGCTCTTTCCCCTTTCATCATGCTGGCCTAACACGCCTCCCATGGAGTTGACCTTGACCTTGAGGTACATTAGTAACGATCGGCCCAGGTACAGACGACTAAGACCGGCGGGAAAAGAAGAGAGATTTCTTTCTTTTGTCACTCGTCATTCCGGGAGTCTTCTTGCGCCTTGAAGATCGGCTTCACACCTATTTTTTAGCTGCGCGATGAAGCCAGCATTACACTCACTGGGAAACCGGAACGAAAGTCGAAACTTTCAAACTTAGCCGATTTTGGGCACCAAGCATAGGCACGCGAAGGGCAATTCAAGGCAGCCCTGTATCCTCCGTGCTCATGAACATTTTTCTGCATCAACTAGATATTCGAATCAATTCCTTTTGAATAAGGAGGGAATGCCAACAAATACGATGAATAGTATGTGTGGTTAGCGAGAAGGGCCAACTATGTATCAAAATTGAAGCGGTCCAAGATCCATTACAAGCGGGGCCTAGCCGGGCGCCGAAAGCAGAATCTCGACATTTCATCCGCGGTATTGTACCATTCCAATTCGTAGGATCTTGACATCTAAGTTGCTGGATTGTCTCATTCGCAGGTCGTTCTATGGGAGCCATCATACCACAACTATTATGTACTCCCAGAACTACCGAATTTTTTTTTTCGATAGTTTGAGCCGTGATCAAGCTTTCCGCCAACTTGAGTGTAATAATAATCATAACAAATCACCCCCGGAAGAAGAATTTTTTCAAACCCCTTCTAACAAAATCAGAGGAAAGTCCAACTCCAATTCTGGCTGGCGCCCTAAGGGAAACAACAAAAGAGACGGCAATCAAAGGGGCAATAAGCAGTATAATGAAGTGAATGTTGTGGTCCCCACGCTTGTGGAATTGAAAGGCGCCCCCGGCAACAACAGCAACCGCAGCAGCAGAGGAACGACAATCAGAGGCAGAAAGAAAAGCAGGTGCCATACAACTATGAAGGCCAAGGAGAGCGCCCTCGACGAGAATTCACCCTGCTTGCATTATGGCTAAGCCAAATTCTGCCTAAATTGCTGGAGCATAGACTAGTCAGACCCTTCCCTGTCAGTCGTCGTCTGCTTTACCTGGCCCCTCCTCATGCAGCCTCTTCTCTGCTCGTGGCTATCTTAACCATTGATTCAATTGGGCGAATAACCTACTCCCCATTCAACCTTCCATTAAAACCCTTAGTGGATTCTAAACCTTGCGTCTTGCTACTGCTACTGCCTCTGTAGCACTAAGACTAGCATGGAATTCAATAGCAGTTGATTCTATAGCAGTCTTCTATCCATCCTAGGCAAATAAGGGTTATTTCATTCACTGGTTATTCACGGAGAGATTGGCTTCATGCCTATTCTATTCACAAGAATGCCATCTAAGAGCCTATGAATGTCCAGCCTTTCTCTTATTATACGATAAACCTGCTTTTATTCTATTTACCTAGTCTAGCCTGTGAAAGCTGTCCAATTCGAAAAGCAAAGTCCCATACCTCTCGTCTCGGACGAACTCTGCTCATCCTTTTCTTTGAGGGTAAGTAAGTCGAATGGTTACAAGGAATAAGCAGTCTTAGCTCCAGTTTCCCTTTCTTCGTGACGGGGACTTTCCATCTTTTTGTAATTTCGATTTGTCGTAGTAAATGATATGAATCGAATCCTCTCATTTGATCTAAAACAAAGTCTTTCTCTAATGCTCATGAAGAATGCCAGATAACGGAGTCGTTTCCGCCCAAAGGTGCTCATAGAGCCGGTCCACGAAGATGAAGTAAACTGCTTTCTTCTTGAGCACAGGCTGGTTTTAAGATGTTCGAGCTGGAGATGCTATATGCTTAATTCAATTAGCAACCTTCTTCACGCAGGACTTAAATTGCAGTCAGTCTGGCCATTCATCGTTGACTGGCTGCCGCACCAAGGACTGGATTTTTCTATTTCTATTCTAGTGCAAGAAC